TTTTCTTGGATTAAACAAAAGAGAGTAATTACATGAGTTTCAAACTTTCATTTTGATTTAATTAATATATTAATTAATATAATAAGTTTTATCTTTTCTCCTACCTTCAGAAAAAAAAAAGGCATGTCCACTGTTATTAGATATTCAAATTTTCTGAAAGGTAACTATCCCGCTTTCATATAAAAATTTATATAGAATCTTTGAAAAAGACTTTTTCATACTTCATAAAAAAGAAAAAGACTTACTGTCTTTAGGATCTGATGCTACACCGCTGCTCAATACCTTAGGGGATCCACTCTATTACATAAGTAGATTCCTAAGATTTATCTCATATTATGAGATAAATAAACAGCTCTTGTTGTATCGGTCCAAAACCTTTCCAATTGATCTTTACGGTGCTTCCTCTATCAATTAAATCTTTTTTTATCCATAGAAAAGAAAGTATTTAGGCATATCTAGTCTTCATTGATCGATGAAGTTTATTTATTTGCTACAGCTGATAAAAAATCGTTTTGGACGATGATTATGTAGAAAGCCCTTTTTTTGTGTTTCTAGTATTTCATTGACTAGCTGTTCGTTCTTTTTTTCTATAGTGGAGATAGTCGCACGTAATGACAGATCACAGCCATATTATTAAAAGCTTGTGGTAAAAAGGGATTTCGTTCTAATGCCCGAAAATAATATTCTAAAGCTTTGGTATGTTCCCCATTACTTGTGTGGATAAGGCCTATATTATAGAGTATATAACTTCGATCATAGGGGTCAATTTCTAGTCGCATAGCTTCATAATAATTCTGTAATGCTTCCGCATAATTTCCTTCAGATTGAGCCGACATCCGTTACGGTCGTCATTCGCTTTAACGAATTCTCCGTTTCAGAACCGTATGTGAGATTTTCATCTCATACGGCTCCTCCTTTAGGTGCATAATGAAAATAATATCTGGAAAAATGTGATGTCATTATGAACTAAGCGGGGCTAATGTTTTTACAAGAAATCCCTAGCCAACCTTCTTGCAAAAGATCTTTTCTTACTACCAAGTGGGTTCATGCTAGATAAAAATAAAAAAGGAAACTCTAAAAATTTCTTTGTTCTCAACGCCCCTAAATTTCCAGGAATGAGTCACTTCAACAGTCTTCAATGGTTATACGGGTATCCAAAGTACGAACGAGATGGATGTTTATTGTTCCAACCATTTTAATTAGTCCCAATCCCAAAGAAGAAGAAGAAAGAAAGGGAATCAGTTTGAAGAAAGTTTTCGTGTTGTTGATTTCTCGGCGTAGTGCTTCTTCCCCTATGCCTCCTATTCGTATATTGTATTAGTGTAGTAGGATTGATCTGTAATACGGGAACCATAGGTAAAAACCTTTTGCTCAATACTATAATTCACAATTGAAGCATCTAAGGCTGCATTAATCGTGGATACATGACAGAAGGGATTGTTTTTTTATATTATAAACTTCACCTTCAAAGGCGTAGATTTTTTTTTCAATACTCGTTTTTCTTTCTATTCCAAACCGGCGAGAAATAAAAAAAATAATGATAATCAAATCGCACCATCTCTGTAATAAGTAAATGCCTCTTTTTCTCCGGAAGTTGTCGGAATGACTCGTAATAAGATATCGGCTACAATTGTAAAGGTTTTATCAATAAAATTTCCATTTATACGCGATCTTGGCATAGGTAGTAATCCATTCTCTAACTCTTTTGATTTCCTTTACCTTTTCTTTTGTGAGAAAATTTTCTCACAAAGAAAGGAATTGTATAGTACGAACTAACATAAAAGCGGACTCATTAAAAAAAACCTTATATCTACTTCCAATTTTTCCGGTCAAAAAAGGTATCTATTAACCATAATCTAAAAAACGATGAATAACTCGCTATTCACCCAGATACTCAGTCATAATCCTGATGTCGGAGAGATGGCCGAGTGGTTGAAGGCGTAACATTGGAACTGTTATGTAGACTTTTGTTTACCGAGGGTTCGAATCCCTCTCTTTCCGTACTTTCAACTAATTCACTAATCTTACGTGCTAATCTTACGTGCTAATCTTACGTGATTGACCACAATGTATCAAATCCAATAAAAAAGAATGGATATAAAATCTACCTTGTTTTTATTTTAAAATAGATTCTCTATTCCTAATTTCTTTCGTATGGAAAATGCTAGTAAGAGCAAACAAGGGATCCAAATCTCCCTACCAATCTATGATACATGAATAGGAAAAAGATTCCTCGATAAAATCCCTTCCCTTGTGCCTTTTTCTTTTTAATCAAAAAAGAGGGCAAAGGGGAGTTGTCCGAACTCCTGTTTTTAGTCATTTTTTTTACTTAAGTTAGGTTTATTAAGTCTGTCGAGAGTAATATTCTACGACAAGCAATTCATTTATTTTCAAACCGACGCATTTCCTATCTATTATTTGATTGACTAACCCTTCATATTGGAATGTGTGAAGAGTCAGATGGTTTGGCAATTCCTCAGGGGCAGATGAATCAAGAAGA